TATTTTTTCCATATATTATTCATTAAATATAAATAGATGTATATTATTTTATAATCGTTTCATTCGCGAGGAGCTGGATGAGATGAAACTATCATGTCCAGTTCTGTAGTAGAGATGGAAGTAATAAATAACCATCAACTATAACCCCAAAAGAACCCGATTTCGTAAACACCATAGAGGAAGAATGAAAGGAATATCTTTTCGAGGTAATCATATTTGCTTTGGTCGATATGCCCTTCAAGCGCTTGAACCTGCTTGGATCACATCTAGACAAATAGAAGCAGGACGGCGAGGAATGACCCGAAACGCGCGTCGCGGTGGAAAAATATGGGTACGTATATTTCCAGACAAACCAGTTACAGTAAGACCTACCGAAACACGTATGGGTTCAGGAAAAGGATCTCCCGAATATTGGGTAGCTGTCATTAAGCCGGGTAGAATACTTTATGAAATGAGCGGAGTACCAGAAAATATAGCCAGAAAAGCTATTTCAATAGCGGCATCAAAAATGCCTATACGAACTCAATTCATTATTTCGGGGTAGGAGTGTAGAACCCAACTAAATAGGATGAAAAAAAACAATTGTAGGTTTCTTTTTTTCTTTTGAATAAACAATATTTTTTTTTTTACGTCGCCTTTGCATTGAAACAAGAGAGAAAAATGATATGATTCAACCTCAAACCCATTTGAATGTAGCGGATAACAGCGGAGCTAGAAAATTGATGTGTATTCGAATTATAGGAGCTAGTAATCGACGCTATGCTCAAATTGGTGACATTGTTGTTGCTGTAATCAAGGAAGCAATACCAAATACACCGCTCGAACGATCAGAAGTGATCAGAGCCGTAATTGTACGTACTTGTAAAGAACTCAAACGTAAAAATGGTATGATAATACGATATGATGACAATGCTGCGGTTGTTATTGATCAAGAAGGAAATCCAAAAGGAACTCGAATTTTTGGGGCAATTGCCCGTGAATTAAGACAGTTAAATTTCACTAAAATAGTTTCATTAGCGCCTGAAGTATTATAAGATTAAGATTAGGACATAATAAAGTTTTACAGTTTATAGTATTTGATTCTAGTATTTGAATGAAATTGATTAATTAATAGATTATAGATTTAAGTTAATTTAGTAGATTGTTTGTGTTTCACGTATATGCCTTTAATAATTCATAAATGTTTAAAAATTAAGAATTCAAAAAGAGCATGTTGATTATATCAAAATTCGGGAACAACTAAAATCTTAGTTTATTATGAGTAAAGACACTATTGGTAGCCTACTAACCTATATACGAAATGCTGACATGAATAAAAAAAGAACAGTTCGAATACCATATACTAACATCGGTGAAAACATTGTTAAAATCCTTTTACGAGAAGGTTTTATTGAAAACATGAGGAAACATCAGGAAAGCAACAAATGTTTTTTAGTTTTAACCCTACGACATAGAAGAAATAGGACGAGATCAAATAGAATTGTTTTTAATTTAAAACGGATCAGTCGACCCGGTCTACGAATCTATTCTAACTATCAAGGAATCCCGAGAATTTTAGGCGGGATGGGGGTTGTAATTCTTTCTACTTCTCGAGGTATAATGACAGACAGAGAGGCTCGACTAGAAAGAATCGGCGGAGAAATTTTGTGCTATATATGGTAATCTTTATTATTTATTATATCCCAATTAGATATGAAGCTCTCATATTTGTGACACAAGAGAATTAGAAAATTCAAATTGGATTCTCTATTATACGCTTTCGGCATAATTAATTTTTACATAAATTATACAGAACTATCATTAAATAGAGTCAAAATTGAGGAAAGTCATTACGACTCAACCAGAGGTGGTATAATTTATTAACTCTGAAACAACGATTAGAATGATTAATGATAGTAATTAGGAGGTTTTTATCAATTTCAACATTCATTTCGTGGAGATACAATTCGAAATTAAAAATTTCAAGAAATTTATTTTCTTCCAATAAAGAGACTCAGAATTAAGTTAAGGAACGAAAAATATGAAAATAAGAGCCTCCGTCCGTAAAATTTGTGAAAAATGTCGACTCATCCGTAGGCGAGGACGGATTATAGTAATTTGTTCCAACCCCAGACATAAACAAAGACAAGGATAATTTTTAGAAAAAAAAGAGGGATACTCTATAAATCTAAAGTACCCCAACGTCCAAATAAATAAGGATCCGTTTTGACATGAAATGGATATATCCATACCATATCTCTGACTTAAATTTATGAGATGATAAAATATGGCAAAACCTATACCAAGAATTCGTTCCCGTAAAAATAGACATATGGGTTCACGTAAAAATGCGCGTAGAATACCAAAGGGGGTTATTCATGTTCAAGCAAGCTTCAACAATACTCTTGTAACTGTTACAGATGTACGTGGTCGGGTAATTTCTTGGTCCTCCGCTGGTACTTGTGGATTCAAGGGTACAAGAAGAGGTACACCCTTTGCCGCTCAAACGGCAGCAGGAAAT